TCCTAGTTTTAGAATAAATGATTCCTATTTGGCTTATTTATCAAGCGAGTTAGTGTTAATAACTATTTGGTAAGAAGGTATGAAATACATTAAAAGGGGGCAGAAAGTCATAATAAAAAGAAATGGTAATGGAGGTATTTGTCCTATATGTACAAATAAAACTCGGGCAAATCGTTACCCAGAGTAGAGCATAAACCTAAGAAGATGAAAGAGACCCAATCAGTAACAAGAAAATACCACCGAGATTTGGATTGAATCTCGATGAAACAATACATCAATGAGAAGTTAATTCGATGAGTTTAGTGACTTATTTATTCTATTTAATATTTATTTAATTCTATTTATATTTAATATAATTCTAATTTAGTAAAAAGAAAATAAAGTAGTCAAAACTCGTATCTATTGAAGAAGAAAAACCCTTTCGTTAGAAGACAGAAAGAGCCTGTTATGAGAAAAGAAAGAGTACTGGAATCTATACATTGATTACATTGATTCTTTTTTTTTTCACAATTTTTTTGAACCGTATGCATCAAAAGGTGCATGTACGGTTTCTTAGGGATACACTTGGACCCTAATCAACCGACTTTATCGAGAAAGATTACTTTTTTTAGGCCAAGCAGTTGATAGCGAGATCTCAAATCAACTTATTGGTCTTATGATATATCTCAGTATCGAAGATGATACCAAAGATCTGTATTTGTTTATAAACTCTCCCGGGGGCTGGGTAATACCCGGAGTAGCTATTTATGATACTATGCAATTTGTGCGCCCAGATGTCCACACAATATGCATGGGGTTAGCCGCCTCAATGGGCTCCTTTATCCTGGTCGGAGGAGAAATTACCAAACGTTTAGCATTCCCTCACGCTTGGCGCCAATGGGTTTTTTTGAGACAAAAAAACAAAAAAGAAGACTATGCCTTCGCCCTATGAAATATGAATATTAAGTAGTAATAGTAGCATGTAAGTAATAGTAGCATGGCACTTCGAATTCGATATGATAAATTTTTGCATTGTCAACAAATTAGATTATATATCGAGAGGGTAGTATGAGATAAAGGATATTTCCGATTTTATCTTATTTTATTTATCTATTTATCGGGTGTACAGCTCAGCGTCACAAGCTCTTTTGTTTTTTTTTTGATCATAACACTATTTATGTCAAGATTTTTACTTATTTGATTTGATTGGATCAAAAAGAAACTTTGGGATTGCTGAATTACAGACCAAAAAATAAAAATAATACAAATTAATATATTAAGGCAACGGGGCCATCATAGTATTTTTAACTCCTACAAAAAGAAGGGTGGCATTTTGATCATTTAACCATCTGGGTCTAATATATTCTTCTCTTTCTTCAATGGAGGGGAGAGGTCAATTTGAGTGTAGAGCCGTATGCATATGCAATGCACAAAGGATGCCCGTACGGTTGTTTAATTCTATCTTTTTCCTATTATTTTTTATCTTTCTTTTCTCTTCACTTCATGATCATCCTGCGAGATAGAGGGACCTTTTATTATGTTATATCATCAGGGTAATGATCCATCAACCTGCCAGTGCGTTTTATGAGGCACAAACGGGAGAATTTATCCTGGAAGCGGAAGAACTGCTCAAACTACGCGAAACCCTCACAAGGGTTTATGTACAAAGAACCGGGAAACCCTTATGGGTTGTATCTGAAGACATGGAAAGAGATGTTTTTATGTCGGCAACAGAAGCACAAGTTTATGGAATTGTCGATCTTGTAGCAGTTGAATGAAAATAACATGGATTTCACGCAAATCTATGATTTGCGATTTTATCTCTGAGTTTATTTAAAGGAATTCATAATCATCCGGTTAAGATCAATCTAAACCAGTCCATTATGTATACAATTCAGTATGCCAACTATTAAACAACTTATTAGAAATACAAGACAGCCAATCAGAAATGTCACGAAATCCCCCGCTCTTCGGGGATGCCCTCAGCGTCGAGGAACATGTACTCGGGTGTATGCGCGACTCGTTTAGATCATATCATGATCTGGCACAAAAGCCATTTCCAGTATCCATGATCACTACCGGGGGATAGGATAGAGCAGAAGAGGGGGCTACATTCACTATTTAAAAAAATAATAAATCTATCCTATCCCCCCATTTGATTATGGATGAATTTTATGGTTTCCCCCAGCCAAATCCAATCAAATCAAGATGAGAAGCCATTTTCCATTGGTAACAAACGGTTATCCATTAAGCGGAGGAAAGCTTATTTAAAAAGCATAAAGATTGGGTTCCTACTCTGGAAAGAACGGACTAAGAGGGTCAACTACTCAGCTAATTTTCATAATTAAATACCGTTACTGTATAGTTAGATCTCGTTGTGAAAGACCTATTACTAGATAATTCATGGGTAGAGCCAAAAAGGATGAACTATACAAGTTACCAATAACGTTGATGAAATGAAGGAAAGGCTCCGGTGTATAGAGAAGACCTCAGCGTTTAAGAAGTCACCATAGAAACGATGGAACCCACTATTTCTTTCTCTTTTTTTAGTTTTTATTTACTCTATTTTTTACACTTATCGCAGAATACAATTTCTTATTTCGTAGTGAAATGCCTAAAAAAAAAAATAGTGGTTGGGAAGGTTATAGCAGCCAAAGCCAGTGGAATTTATATTTTATACATTGGAAACATCCGTTTTGTTATTACTAAATTAGGAAAGGCTAAAAGACTAACTGAAAGAAAAGAAATCAATTAGTTATTCGTCAAAGTTTCATCTATTCAATGACTAGAATTAGACGGGGATATATAGCTCGGAGACGTAGAACAAAAATTCGTTTATTCGCGTCAAGCTTTCGGGGGGCCCATTCAAGACTTACTCGAACTATTACTCAACAGAAAATAAGAGCTTTAGTTTCGGCTCAGCGGGATCGGGATAGTAAAAAAAGAAACTTTCGTCTTTTGTGGATCATTCGAATAAACGCAGCAATTCGCGAAAGGGTCGTATCCTATAGTTATAGTAGATTAATACATAATCTACACAAGAGACAGTTGCTTATTAATCGTAAAATACTTGCACAAATAGCTATATCAAATAGGACTTGTCTTTCCATGATTTCGAATGAGATAATAAAAGAAGTAGATTATAAAGAATCTACCGGAATAATTTAAAGGGAGTTTCCCGGAGTTCATTCCCCGGGAAGGTCGAATCAAAATTCCTATGATAAAATATGTTTTGTTTAAAGTAGTCAAAATGAATGAACGCATTCAATAAAAAAAGATTTCGCCGATTTGTTTTTTTCTTACCACACGATAATCAAATCTAGATCGTCGAAAAAACACTAATCCGCGTTTGAGTTCGGATTAAAATTATGACGAGTCGAGTGAAGAAATATTAAGCCTATTTATTTCGGGTTCGAAGGCCAGTAGTTCTAGCAGTCGACTCGTCGGTTCTTTCAAATTGTTTTTCATTATTCAGAAAGGGTAACAAAGATAAAATACGAGCTTGTTTTATAGAAATAGTTATTAATCGTTGTTGTTTCAAGGTCAATTTATTCACCCGTCTAGATAATATTTTTCCTTGTTCACTAATAAATCGACTAATTAAACTCATGTTTCTATAATCAATTCGATCCCCCGATTGAATCGGGGGCAAACGCCTACGAAAAGATCGCTTCGATTTAAGAAAAGATCGCTTGGATTTATCCATGGTTTGTTTGTTTTTGTTTATTCCTTATCTCGAAAATCCGATTTCCTATTTCTTAATTCATTTTATTTTAAAGTTAAAGCTACTCTAATTAAAATAGAATTTAGTTATTTTATATCCCCTTCCTTTCAAGGGGTAACATACAGACACTCAGTTAGATCTATTTCTTTATCTCCTCATGAATCGTATGCTTGTAACAATAAGGGCAGAATTTTTTTTTCAATTCGAATCGATTAGGCGTATTGCGCCAGTTCTTTTGAGTAGTATATCTGGAAATGCCCCCAATATCCTATTAATAACTAATAACGCTTTTTCGAACACAACTGTTACATTCCAAAATTGCCGTTACTCGTACATCTTCACCCTTTGCCATGAATCCTCCGTTGGATTTTTTAGTTACTCATATTTTAGATTCCAAACGAAGGAAGGAAGGAAAAAATAGAAGTTAATAACTTTAAATCCAATTATAACAACTATAGTAAATGAAAGTCATACTTAATACTATAGTAAATGAAAGTCATACTTAATACTATAGTAAATCAAAATCATAGTAAAATAATAAGTAATACAAAATTTTCTAAACTCTATTTCAAATCGAAGTACAGTCTAGTTTTCATTTAACTATCTTGGAATACCCTTTCCTTATATTATGCGCAGTTTCGATTCTACCCCCAGCTCCCTTAATTTGAGAATTCGAACTTGAACTCGAGTCTCGCGGATGTTCACTTTTCTTTTTCTCTTTCCTTCCTTAGTTGAAAAATGGAAAAGAGCGAAAAGCGGAGAAGGGGGGTTAGTCACGGATATTTGATTGTATCTTTAATCTTCAACTATAATGAAAAAAAGGGGAATGTCAACGCATCCGGAAAAAAACGATTAATCTCTATCAATAGACCTGCTAAAGCCCCGAACCAAAGTGTGCTTAGTACTGGTGCTACGGAGAGATATGTTTTAAAATCTCGCATTGAAAAACCTCCCTTTTTTTTTTATTTTAATTTATGTATTACAATTTACAATAAAGATAATGCATATATGATCAGACGCATATGTAGTTAAGGACCAGTTAGAGTTATACACCTAATCCTTAAGTAAAATGGAATTGTACAACGATCTGTTAAATAAGATTTTGCCTTTTCGCAAAATACAATACTCATTTAGTTTTGTATATAATATTAACTTAAATAAAATAATAGGTTAAATGAGACCAAAAAGACTAAAAGGGAAGAAAATTATGTATATCAACGGACGAAATAACAATGTGGAAAACAAGACAGTAATTCTATACAATGACACTGTATAACAATGGAAGGGATGTGGCGCA